GTACCTTGGTGTTCCTAGCCATCCACTTATTTTTGCTCAATCCCCCCGTTATGGTACTACATATATGTTAATACATAGAAAAGATAGTGAAAACAAAACTCCATACAGTTGGTCTTTTGAACCCGCTTCAAGTCGTGATTGATGCCTAATCAATCAATCTTGGGATAAACAGACAGTCTCTACTGCTTGCTTATGTTTATTTCCGCTTAACTCTTGTACATAGGAAATGAGACTCAATCCTTTTACTGCGAATTTATAAGCTGTTTTATTTCACTCATATAACTATCTGATTTAGTTTATCAACCCGAATGATGAATAAAAAATGACGATATTTATTCAATTCATTCAACTTCTTTCCTATAAAAAAAGAAAGAAAAGAAAGGGAATAGAGAAAGGTTTATGTCTCAACGAATCGCACGTAGAGATATTGATAACACGCATAGAGTTAATGGTATTTCATAACTAATTGATTGAGCAGCAGCTCGTAGACCACCTAAAAAGGAATATTTATTATTTGATCCATATCCTGACATAAGAAGTCCAATGGGAGCAATACTTGAAATGGCGATCCATAAAAAAACACCGATATTGAGATCGGATAGAACAAGGTTAGAGCCAAAAGGAATTATTAAATAACTTAGTAGAATTGATATGACTGCTATGGATGGTCCGATACTGAATAAACGAGTATCTCCTCTAGATGGAAGAAGATTCTCTTTGAAAAGTAGTTTTGTGCCATCTGCTAGAGCTTGAAGAATTCCCAAAGGACCGGCATATTCAGGTCCAATACGTTGTTGTATCCCTGCGGATATTTCTCTTTCTAACCACACAATTGCTAGTACACCTATTGTGATTCCCAATACAGGAGTAAAAATAGGTACAAGCATCCATATGATCCCATAAACCTCTTTTAAGTATTCCAATCGGGAAAAAGAATTGATATCTTGTACTTCTGGTGTATCAATTATCATTTCAACGATCAACTTCTCCCATAATTATATCTATGCTACCTAGTATCGTCATAATGTCAGCCAATTTCATTCTTTTAACTAACTGAGGAAGAATTTGCAAATTGATAAAACCCGGCGGTCGAATTTTCCATCTCCAAGGAAAAACATTCTGATCCCCTATCAGAAAAATTCCCAACTCTCCCTTTGGGGCTTCGACTCTCACATAAAGTTCTTGTTTCGACAATTCAAAAGTGGGAGAAGGCTTTTTACTAATAAATCGATATTCAAAATCATTCAATTCGGGATCCCTCGCTCTATCAAAGCATCGGCTTTCTAAATTCTCATACGGCCCTCCCGGAATTCCTTCCAGAGCCTGTTGAATAATTTTTATAGATGCCACCATTTCACCAATTCGTACTAAATAACGAGATAATGAATCTCCTTCTTTTTGCCATTGGACTTCCCAATCAAATTCGTCATAACACTCATAATGATCAACTTTACGAAGATCCCATTGTATTCCGGAAGCTCGTAGCATTGGTCCTGACAAACCCCAATTTATTGCTTCTTCTACACCAATAATGCCTACTCCCTCAACTCGTTCTAAAAAAATAGGATTACGCGTAATAAGTTTTTGATATTCAGCAACCCCTGTTAAAAAATAATCGCAGAAATCCAAACATTTATCTATCCATCCATGCGGTAGATCAGCAGCTACTCCTCCTATACGAAAATAATTATGCATCATTCTCATACCGGTGGCAGCTTCGAATAGATCATAGACTAACTCTCTTTCTCTGAAAATATAGAAGAAAGGAGTCTGTGCACCAATATCTGCCATAAAAGGGCCAAGCCATAATAAATGAGAAGCTATACGACTCAACTCCAACATAATCACTCTAATATAGCTGGCTCTTTTAGGTACTTGAATATTTCCCAACTGCTCTGGTGCATTTACGGTTATTGCTTCTGTGAACATAGTAGCTAAATAATCCCAACGTGTTACATAAGGCAAATATTGTATAATTGTTCGGTTTTCTGCAATTTTTTCCATCCCTCTGTGCAAATAACCTAGTATTGGTTCACAGTCAATAACATCTTCACCATCTAAAGTAACGATGAGTCGAAGAACACCGTGCATTGATGGGTGATGAGGACCCATATTGACTATCATGAGGTCTTCTCTTGTAGCTGGTACATTCATAGGTTTTCCCCTGATTCATTCTTCCATGAATTGCTGAAAACGAAAAGAAGTTCATCAAAATTCAAGATCTACTAAATCAAATAATTCAAAAGGACTCTTCAAATTAACGAATTTTTGTCTCCCGAATACCCAACTGACCAATTAATTCTTTATAACGTACTCTATTTTTCTTTGCCAAATAAGACAGCAACCGTTGACGTTTTCCCAGAATTTTCCGTAGACCTCTCTGAGATAAATAGTCTTTTCTGTGCAATTCCAAATGTGAAGTAAGTCTTCGGATCTTATTGGTGAAACTGAATACTTGAAATTCAACAGATCCCCTATTTGCTTCTTTTTGAGAAATAACTGAGATGAATAAGTTTTTTACCATAAAACGAAATCTTCTCTTCCCTCCCTTTTTTTCTTTTTTAAAAATTTGAATTTTACCCATCAGTAATATAATAATATTATAATTATAATAATAATATTATTATGCCGGTCATTTTAATCTAGTATACGCAATAATCTTTATTTCGTTATGGATACCTCGTTTATGAAATAAAATTAATCAATATCAATAAAAAATCTAATTGATACGTATTAGTATCATGCATCAGAATGTAATGTAAGACATCGCATGTGTGCATTTGTTTACTTTCATATACTAGATCTAGTAAGGATATATAAAAAATGTGACATCAACGAATTTTCAATCGTGGATACATATGTATCCTTATCATACTAAAACAACTACCATTATTGGTATCAAACCAATAGCGATTCATACAAGCTAAATCTTCTAATCGATAATTGGGCCAGAGAAAGAACTTTAATTTTTTTAATTTAATTAATTGATTTTTATCTCTATCAAGATGTTTGTTTTCATCCAAAAATTTATTACAGCTGTTCCCATTGCAAAATACTGGATTTCTAGCCACACCACTCCTATTCCTCAAATTGAAACAAATTAGAATTCTAAATTTTCTACGACGTCTAGGCGATAAAATATTTTCAGGAACAAGCAAATCATAATGATTTTTGTCTTTATTTCCAATCATCTTTTGACATCTTGCACTGAATTTATCACAATTCTTATTATCAACATATCTTTCTTCTCGGTATCTTTGATTAGTTTGGTACTTACTCTTATGAACCAATGAAATACCTATAGTTTGATACATAATAAATTGTCCATCATTTTTTACAGACAGACGAATTGGTTCGATAATAAATATACCTCTTTTCATTTTCATCAATTCTGTAAGAGTTAAATCTTTATGAACCGGTATTAGATCCAGACTCATTTCTCCCCTTTGAATAGCGGATATACAAATTTCTCTTGGATTTATCAGTCTAAGCAGGAGACAATATACCTTGATATTATTGATCATTTTTTGATTTAAAGAATCATCCCATCTCAATTGAAAAAGCAAATATCTTTTTAGGAATAAATCGAGTTCTGCTTCCGTGTGATTCTTGAATTGCTTTTTCTTTGTACGTTTTTGCATGTCTGAGTCTGATCCTGCATAATCTTCTTCAATATCTTTTTCGTGGTTTGAGAGGACTGATTCAAGATTTCCTTGGTTTTGTACATCTGATCCAAGATCTACTTGTCCTGCGGATTCTTTTTCTTCTTGATTTCGATTCTCTAATTTTAAAAGTTTTTTTTCATTGGATGATATAAAAAGATTCCCTTTTTGCTTTCTATTGCTATTTCTATTTTTACTATAATTTTTATTTCCATTAAAATTTAAAAGAAGTAATTTGATTGGTATAACCCAGGGTTTCATTTTATATGTATTATAAAGTAGCACAAATTCTGGGAAGAACCAAGGTTCCAGATTCGATATGGAACGATTTAGTATTTCTTCATTCATCCCCATCCAATCAAAAAGGTCTTTTTGATTGGATGGTTTGATTTCTTGATCTTGTGTGAGATAAAAAAGACCTTTCTTATCAATTATTTGATAATTATTCGACCCGGTCTTGGTATTTTTATTACTGTTGATACTGGTATTGATCCAGACCTCAATATCGACCTTCTTTCTAAAGCAAAAATGGAGAATTTTCCAATCAAAATATTTTCTATCCGGGTTTTTCTTTATATACTCTATATACATAATATCATCTTCGCCTAGGTAATTATTGATAGGGATACCTTCCAGCATATCAAAAAATTTGCGTTTATGTGTGTTGTAATTATAAGAAATATCTTGGTTATTATTTACTTGTAATGGTGATCCATAAATATATGAGTCATTCTTATCTTCATAATTAATATATTTATATGATAAAAGGTCATATCTATAGTGTTTTTTAAAATTTTCTTTTTGATTCGTTAATGAGTCTGCTTCATAATCATTTTGTTTGTTGTAATGAATTAATTGATCTTTTTGAGATAAATCCCATTTGCTTAAATCTTTATTTTGATTTTGAGCCACACAATGTTGATTTACTCTATTTCGCCACTTTTGTGGTACTAATCTAGACCATATAATCGGAGATAAATATTTATATTGATAATGACCTCTTAACCAGTTCTTCCATTGATTCATTCCAGAATTACGAAGTTTCTTATGTCTTAATTCGTAATGAAATATTTCGTGTGCTCCAAAACCAAAATAATCTTTTCTTTCGTTCTTAAGAAAAAGAGATGTTCCGTTATATTGAAGGACAGATCTTAACTTATACAAGTTAATAACTTGGGTTTGTGATAATTTGTAAAATACATATGCTTGTGACAAGGAGGATAAGTCACAAAAAATCTGTGAACTCTTATTACTAATACTAGAAACTGACCTTTTTATAATCGAAATAAAGTGAATTTTCTTTTGATTTGGTTTACCAATTCTTTTTTGATTTCTTTCATTATTGTAAACGTATTTATCAATAATTTTTTTTGTTGATTCAATAAAAAATTGTGCATTGGTTCTGGGAATATTAATGAGACATAGAAGAATATCTATGTATATCCTTTCAATGAAAAATTTTATAAAATAATGTAATTTGCGAATTAATCGAGAATTCCTTCTTTTTAATATTTGCCAAATGCTTTTTTGTGATTCTAATCTTTTAGCATTATAACTAGCTTTGTTAGGGCTAATATTTATCTCTGGAGTTAGAAAGAGTTTTTTCTTGTCTTTTATAATTTTTTCTATTTTTTTTCTAATTGTGCTTGTTCTATCAGTCAGATCTTTCACTTTTTTTTCTGTCAGTGAATAATTTGTCCAATTCATAGATCGAATTTGAATAGACGATTTGTGAATCATCTGATTATTGATTATCGAATCCTTTTGTTTTTGAGTTTCACTAGATTCATATACTTCTCTCAATCCAAATAATAGAGTTGGATTTATTTTTAAGAGTTCTTTTATTATTTTTTTTATATTTATAAATAGAACACTTTTGAGAACCCATTTTTTTGTTTCTTTTGAGACCCTTAAAAATATAAACAATTTTGTTCGTTCTTTTAAAACTGTTAGAACTAGAAAACACTTGTTTTTAAATTTTCGAATTCTTTTTTCAAGTTCTTTCAAAATGGGTTTAAAAAAGGAAGGTCGTTTTCGGGGAGAACCAAAAGGCAGATCAGTTTCCATTCCCCAAACTGTTAAAAAACAAAATTTTTTTACTTTATCTTTCATTGAATCTTTATCAAGGGACCTTTCTTGAGGTTTGTGCCAAGGTTTCAGACAGAAAGGAAATAGGATCTTTATTTGAATACCGTCTCTTAACCAGTTTTGCGGAAATTCTGTTTCTGATAATTGAACACCATTATAGGTGCATTTAACATGCATTTCTCGATTCCAATCCTTTAAATCTTCGGACCACTCGGGAGATTGAAATAATAACATACGACCGATGTTTTTAGCTATTATCAATGAAGGTAATATAATATATTTTCGAAAAATTGATTGGGTTAATAACAAGCAACCTCTTATTACTTGAGCAAATAGGACGGTATCCCAGACTTCGGCTATTTTTATCCGTGCTTTTTCCTCTCTTTTGGCCTTCTGTCTTTTCTCCCTTGTCTTTTCCTCTGCATAATTCGGAATTTTCAATTTTTTGTTTTTCTCCTTCCAATTTTCAAAAATGAGTTTTATCAATCCAGAAATATCAAAAGAAAAAAAGATGGGTTTGTATATTCTGTCCAAAAAAAGGGGGGAATGTACATTTGCTTGAAAGAGTTCCCGAATAACTATTTTACGTCTTTGAGCGCGCATGGAGCCTTTGATTATATCTCGACGAAAATCCGATTGTTGTGAATAACGGATCAAAGCGACTTCGTTTGTTTGCTCAGAATTATCAATATCCTTGTTAGCGTTAGCAGTATAAGTATCGGCATTCTGTTGATTATCGGTAAAAATCACTACATGTTTGGATTTTCTTGAACGAATCTCCTGGTACACCACTAAAGTTTCTCCTTCCTCCTCATTCTTCATTAATTTGTATGACCATCGGGGGACTTTTTTACTGATTTCTTTTATTCCAATAGATTTTTTTCTAATTGTTTGATCCTTGGGGTCAGTTATAACTCTATCGAAAAAAAAATTTATTAATTTTGCTTGATCTTCTGAATCTGAATCAACTTTTCCTTGTTCTGGAAATAACGAAAGTCTTTTCAAATTCAAATTTGATGGTGATTCTATAGTAAATTGATTGATTAAGTTCAAAAAATAACCAATTTTTGTTGATAATGATTTTCTATCAAATGTATGTTCAAATTCTCGATAATCAATAGAAAAAAGGATACCGTAAATCTTATTTATGCGAAACTTCTCTATGGAATTTTCTCTGGAAGTTTCATTTATGATTGAAGGTGAAAACATTTTTTTGATTGTTCCACGATATGGTCCGTTCAAGAAAGGATCATATATTTTAGGCAAGTATTCTTTTTTAGTTGCATCATTACACAATCTAGTTCTTTTTTCCAGTACATCCAGAGTAAGCGATCCATTGTCTAGAGCCTCGATTCTCGTTATAAACTCCTTTCTTAGTGTGTTTTCTTTTTGTTCATTGGTATAAATCCAATGATTATATAGTTCGTCATAGGAGAGTCTTTCTGTTGTGGACAAAGACATCTTTCTTTGTATCATTTCCAAAAAAATTGACAAACTGGGGGGATATGTAAAAGATATTCTTTGTTTTCCATCACTGAGGCATGTATAAAAAAAATATTGTGACATTTCATTTCTTACAGCTTTTTTAATTTGAAATCGAGCCTTTATATATCGCAATGGACGATTCCATCGTTTATAGTCAAAAAGAAGAGTCACAAGGGGTTTTTCAAACCATTTTTTGTTTTTATTATCTTCATCTTCTTTAAGTATTTCTAACTTCGAATTTTCTTGATTCCCATCCAGATAAGAA